ATGTGGATTTTCCGTTCAAATTGCTCTTTTTTGTTTGGATTGGGCAAGGAAAGATATGAAATATTGGAATCAGATTGGATTTCATCCTAATTTCCTAGTATACCAATGAACGAAACTTACTTCACCTAAGTTGAATAATCAAAGACTTTATTTATTTTATTTAAAATTCTAATAACTCTTTTTTTGGTTATGATCCAAAGAACAAAAAGAACGAAATAATCATTCCACGATAAAATAGAGTAAGGTAAGCGTCTGTTTTGTTTGTATAATATGGATACACCACCCCGTACAATTGACATAGAAAAATCTATGAGACAATTTTGGAATTTGTAAAAAATCTATGGTATGGGGTAGCTGATAAGAGAAGTTGTTGTTTAGAAATAGGAAATTTAAAAGGAATTTTTCCTATGGAACCATTTCATTTATTTGTTGTAACTATATTGCAATAATATGTATAAATCACTCGCTATTCACTCGGTTTCTGGTAAATAATAAGAGAGATTATGTAGGAGAGATGGCCGAGTGGTTGAAGGTGTAGCATTGGAACTGCTATGTAGGCTTTTGCTTACCGAGGGTTCGAATCCCTCTCTTTCCGTTTGTTTTTCTTAATTCATCAACGTCACTGAGTACAACGTATCATATTAAATCAAATAACAATTGATACGATCATTCCTGCAATAACAACTTTATTTGATAGAAATTCTCTATTCCTTATTACTGTGGTGCGTAAAATATTGGAAAAAGAATAAAAAAGAAAAATAAATTATACTGCGGATCTGATCTATTTGTGATACGTGAATGAGAAAAATGCGGATCAAAGTCCTTAGATCCGTTTATTTTAGTGAAAAGAAAAAAGACAAAATTCTTTGAACTTTTTTTGTTATTTTCGTCAAGTCTGGCGAGAATAATATTCTACGACTAACAACTCATTTATTTTCAAACCGATCCATTTACTATCTATTATTTGATTTACTAATCCTTTATATTGGAATGAGTCAAAAGTCAAATGCTTTGGCAATTCCTCCTGGGAGGATAAAGCAATATAATTTTGAATCAGAGCTTTCGATCCTTGTTTATCCTTCGCAGTAATAATGTCTCGGGGTTTGCAACGATAACTTGGTATATCCACTATACGGCCATTAACTAAAATATGTCTATGGTTAACTAATTGTCTGGCTGCGGGAATGGTGGAAGCCATACCCAATCGGAAAAGGATGTTATCTAAACGCATCTCAAGTAATTGTAGTAAAACCTGACCCGTTGACCCTTTGGCTTTTCCGGCGATATGCACATATCTAAGTAATTGTCGTTCTGTCAGACCATAATGAAAACGCAATTTCTGTTTTTCTTCTAGACGAATACGATATTGCGATTTTTTTCCAGAACGCAATTGGTTTTTAAGATCACTTACGGATCTAGGTCTTTTACTAGTTAGTCCTGGTAAAGCCCCCAGGCGGCGTATTTTTTTGAAACGAGGTCCTCGGTAACGAGACATAAAGACTCCTTTTTTTATTGAAATTTCATTTTTCAAAGAAAAATCTAAATTAAGACTGAACTAAAGGATAAACAAAAATAAAGCTAAATCTACTGAGGTATTACAATAGAAATAAATACTAAAAGTAGAATAAAATAAATTGTATCAATATCCAGATTTTTGTATATATTTTTTGTATTGTATATATATAAAGTTGATAGCAAGTTGAGGTTCCATTTTATGATTTGTTCTGTAGAGATCTAATTGTTCCAATCCATTTTTAATTCATAATTGTAAGTTACCATAACATAATAGATAAATCGGTGATCCAACAAAAAAAAGAATAGGAAAGATTATCTATCATGGAAAAATCGATAGAGAAAAAGCCGGCTATCGGAGTCGAACCGATGACCATCGCATTACAAATGCGATGCTCTAACCTCTGAGCTAAGCGGGCATACATAACATGTAATAGTATATAGGAATTGAGGAGACTACCCTATCGCAGCTATTAGACAACTTTAATTTAAAAAAATTTCATATCAACTATATTTCATATCAACTATACTATAAAAAAATATATAAATATATATATTTAATAATATACCTAGAACCGTATAGTTCTTTAATAATAAAAATATGACCTAGAACCATATAGTTCATAGTTCTAGAGTTCTTAATAATATATAATGACTAGTCTAATAAAGATAATGACTAATTTAATAATTAGTAAATATGAGTACGTATATGAGTATATAAATAGAATTCTATTTTTCTAATAGACATATAAATATATTACTAATAACTATTATTTTCTATAAATAGAATTCAAAAATTATAAAAATTATATAATTAAAAGATTAAAATTTTTGATTCTCTAATTAGAAATTAGATTTCTTTCTTTTTTCAATTATTGATATCAAATTGGAAATTTTTATTAGAAAAAACCTAATTATTTCTTAACTTAAAAATCTTTAAAATTGGTTCTTTATTCTTTATTAAAGTTAAAGATTAAAGAATATATAA